CAAACAAAATTGTTTCTAAATGTCTCAAAAAAACCAAAAAAATGGATCATTAAAAACATTCTGTTTATAAAAGAAATAATAAAAGAACTCTCAAAAATAAACCCAATTATATTATTTGGATTGAGAGAAATAGAAGTATATGAATTGAGTGAAATTAAAAAAGATTCAATAATCAGTAATCGGATGATTCAGGAATCGTCCATTCAAATTAGATCTCAGGATTGGACAAATTATTCATTAACAGAAAAAAAAATGCAAGATCTGACTGATAGAATAAACACAATCATAAAGCAAATAGAAAAAATTACAAAAGACAAGAAAAAGGGATTTATAACTTCAGATAGAAATTTGAGTTCTAACAAAATAAGTTATGATGATAAAAGATTGGAATCACAAAAAAATATTTGGCAGATATTAAAAAGAAGAACTGCTCGATTAATCCGTAAATCCCATTATTTTATAATATTTTTCATTGAAAAGATATACATAGATATCTTTCTATCTATGATTAATATTCCTAGTATCAATACACAACTTTTTCTTGAATCAACAAAAAAAATTATTAATAAAAACATTAACAGTAATGAAGCAAATCAAGAAAGAATTAATAAAACAAATCAAAGTTTAATTAAATTTATTTCGATTATAAAAGAGTCACTTTCTAATACTAATATTAGTCTTAGTCAAAAAAATTCAAAGACTTTTTTTGACTTATCTTACTTTTCACAAGCATATGTATTTTACAAATTATCACAAACCCAACTTATTAAGTTAGAGAAATTGAAATCCGTATTTCAATATAATGGAACCCCCCTTTTTCTTAAGAATGAAATAAAGGATTTTTTTGTTGTAAGACAAGAACTATTTCATTCCGAATTAAGACCTAAGAATCTTCGCAATTCTGGAATGAATCAATGGACAAATTGGTTAAGGAGTCATTATGAATATCAATGTGATGTATCTCAAATTAAATGGTCTAGAGTAGTACCACAAAAATGGCGAAATATATTGAACTGTATAGCTCAAAATAAAGATTTATATAAAGATTTGTGTGATTTATATGAAAAAGATGAATTAATTCACTACGAAAAAAAAACAAAAATGGAAACGGATTTATTATTGAATCAAAAGGATCATTTTAAAAAACAATATAGATATGATCTTTTAGCATATAAATCCATAAATTCTGAAACTAAGAAGTACTCTTCAATTTATGGATCACCATTACAAGTAAAAACTAACCAAGATATTTTTTATAATTACAACACACATAAACAAAAATCATTTAATATGGTAGAAGATGATATTCGAGATATGGATAAAAATACGGATAGAAAATTTTTTGATTGGAGAATTCTCTATTTTTGTCTTAAAACGAAGGTCGATATTGAGGCCTGGATCAATATTGATACTGACACTAACAGTAATAAATATACTAAGACTAGGGTTAATAAGTATCAAATAATTGAAAAAATCAATAATAAGGGTCTTTTTTATCTCACACTTCAGCAAGACCAAAAAATCAACCTATCCAATCAAAAACCCCTTTTGGATTGGATGGGAATGAATGAAGAAATACTAAGTCGTCCCATATCAAATCTGGAACTTTGGTTCTTGCCAGAATTTGTGAGACTTTATAATACGTATAAAATGAAACCGTGGGTTATACCAATTAAATTACTACTTTTTAATTCTAATATAAAAAAAAATGCTAGTGAAAACAAAAGCATCACTGGAAATAAAAAAAGAGATCCTTTTATATCAATATCGTCGAATGAAAAAAAATCTCTTGAATTAGAAAACCGAAATCAAGGAGAAAAAGAATCCATGGGCCAAGCAGATCTTAAATCAGCTCTTTCAAACCAAGAAAAAGATGTTGAAGAAGATTATACGGGATCGGACATGAAAAAACATAGAAATAAAAAGCAATACAAGATAAATACAAAAGCGGAGTTTGATTTCTTCCTAAAAAGGTATTTGTATTTTCAATTGAGATGGGATGATTCTTTAAATAAAAAAATAATCAATAACATCAACGTATATTGTCTCCTGCTTAGACTGATAAATCCAAGAGAAATTACTATATCCTCTATTCAAAGGGGCGAAATGAGTCTGGATATTTTGACGATTCAGAAAGATGTAACTCTTACAGAATTTATTAAAAGGGGATTTTTGATTATTGAACCAATTCGTCTAGCTATAAAAAATGATGGAAAATTTATTATGTATCAAACCCTCGGTATTTCATTAGTTCATAAAAGTAAACATCAAATAAATCAAAGATACCGAGAAAAAAAACATGTTGATAAGAATTCTGATGAAGTCATTACAAAACATCAAAAGATGACTGGAAATAGATATAAAAAAAATTATGATTTGTTTGTTCCTGAAAATATTTTATCGCCTAGACGTCGTAGAGAATTGCGAATTCTAATTTGTTTAAATTCTAAGAATAGACATAGAAAGGCATCTTTTTGTAATGGGAATGAGGTAAACAGTCAAGTTGTGGATAAAAGCAAAAAATATAAAAAAAAACTTATAAAATTAAAGCTATTTCTTTGGCCCAATTATCGATTAGAAGATTTAGCTTGTATGAATCGTTATTGGTTTAATACCAATAATGGCAGTTGTTTCAGTATGGTAAGGATACATATGTATCCGCGATTGAAAATTCATTAATAGTAAATTTTTCCTATATTTCCCATACCATATCTGGTCTATGACGACAAAGAGATGCACGCATACATTGTCTTACATTCCATTCTGATACATGATACTAATTCAATGACATATCAATTAGATCTAGAATGAACAAAATTTTCTTATTTTAGGTCTAAACTTTTATCTTTTGTGAGTGAAGAAACCAACCATACTTTTGTATCCCCTTTCAAATCCAATTTTAAAATGAAAATAGGATTGAGTAAGTTTTATTAAATAAAAAAAATTAGAAATTAATAACGAAATACAAATTTTTGTATATACCAAATAAAAATTAGGGGCATTATTATTACTGATCAATAAAGATATCTATCAATAAAAAATATCTTAAAATAAAAAGAGGGGGGGAGAGAAGATTTCAGTTTATGGTAAAAAATTCATTCATCTCAGTTATTTCACAAGAAGAAAAAGACGAAAACAGAGGATCTGTTGAATTTCAAATAGTTAGTTTCACCAATAGGATACGAAGACTTACTTCACATTTACAATTACACAAAAAAGACTATTTATCTCAGAGAGGTTTACGTAAAATTCTGGGAAAACGCCAACGATTACTGTCTTATTTGTCAAAGAAAAATAGAATATGTTATAAAGAATTAATTAATCGGTTGGATATTCGGGAGTCAAAAACTCGTTAATTTTATTTTTCTAAAGGCATTTTGAATTATTTGATTTATTAGATCTTGAATTTTAATGAACTTTTTTTCGTTTTCAGCAATTCATGAAAGAATGAATCGAGGAAAAACCTATGAATATACCGGCTACAAGAAAAGACCTCATGATAGTCAATATGGGCCCCCACCACCCATCAATGCATGGTGTTCTTCGACTCATCATTACTCTAGATGGTGAAGATGTTATTGACTGTGAACCAATATTGGGTTATTTACACCGAGGAATGGAAAAAATTGCGGAAAATCGAACAATTATACAATATTTGCCTTATGTAACACGGTGGGATTATTTAGCTACTATGTTCACAGAAGCAATAACTGTAAACGGACCAGAACAGTTGGGAAATATTCAAGTACCTAAAAGAGCCAGCTATATCAGAATAATTATGTTGGAGTTGAGTCGTATAGCTTCTCATCTGTTATGGCTCGGTCCTTTTATGGCGGATATTGGTGCACAAACTCCCTTTTTCTATATTTTCAGAGAAAGAGAATTAGTATATGATCTATTCGAAGCTGCCACCGGTATGAGAATGATGCATAATTATTTTCGTATCGGAGGAGTAGCGGCCGATCTACCTCATGGCTGGATAGATAAATGTTTGGATTTCTGCGATTATTTTTTAACAAGAGTTGCTGAATATCAAAAACTTATTACACGAAATCCTATTTTTTTAGAACGAGTCGAGGGAGTAGGCATTATTGGTAGAGAGGAAGTAATAAATTGGGGTTTATCGGGACCAATGCTGCGAGCTTCCGGAATACAATGGGATCTTCGTAAAGTTGATCATTATGAATGTTACGACGAATTTGATTGGGAAGTACAGTGGCAAAAAGAAGGAGATTCATTGGCTCGTTATCTAGTCCGAATTGGTGAAATGATAGAATCCGTAAAAATTATTCAACAGGCCCTGGAAGGAATTCCAGGGGGACCCTATGAGAATTTAGAAATACGATACTTTGATAGAGAAAGGAATCCGGAATGGAATGATTTTGAATATCGATTTATTAGTAAAAAGCCGTCTCCTACATTTGAATTGCCGAAACAAGAACTTTATGTGAGAGTAGAAGCCCCAAAGGGAGAATTGGGAATTTTTCTCATAGGGGATCAGAGTGGTTTTCCTTGGAGATGGAAAATCCGCCCGCCGGGTTTTATCAATTTGCAAATTCTTCCGCGGTTAGTTAAAAGAATGAAATTGGCTGATATTATGACGATACTAGGTAGTATAGATATCATTATGGGAGAAGTTGATCGTTGAAATGATAATTGATACACCGGAAGTACAAGATATCGATTCTTTTTCTAGATTAGAATTTTTTAAAGAGGTTTATGGAATTCTATGGGTTCTTGTTCCTATTTTGACTCTTGTAGTGGGAATCACAATAGGCGTACTGGTAATTGTATGGTTAGAAAGAGAAATATCGGCAGGGATACAACAACGTATTGGACCTGAATACGCCGGCCCTTTGGGAGTTCTTCAAGCTCTAGCAGATGGGACAAAACTACTTTTCAAAGAAAATCTTTTTCCATCTAGGGGGGATACTCGTTTATTCAGTATCGGGCCATCCATAGCAGTCATATCAATTTTAGTAAGCTATTCAGTAGTTCCTTTTGGATATCACCTTGTTTTAGCGGATCTCAATATCGGTGTTTTTTTATGGATTGCCATTTCCAGTATTGCTCCAATTGGACTTCTTATGTCGGGATACGGGTCAAATAATAAATATTCCTTTTTAGGCGGTCTACGAGCTGCTGCTCAATCGATTAGTTATGAAATACCATTAACTTTATGTGTGTTATCAATATCTCTACGTGCGATTCGTTGATACATAGACAGAAACTTTTCTCTATTCCTTCCTTTCAAGGAAAGGGTTGGAATGGATTGAGTAGATATCTTAATTTTTTTTTATTCATTATTCGGGTTGATGAACTAAATCAAATAGTTATATGAGTGAAAGAAAACAGCTTATATATAAATTCGCAGTAAAAAGATTGATTCTCATTTTCTATGTATAAGAGTTAGAGAGTTAAGCGGAAATAAACATAAACAGAAGAGACCGTTTCCCCCAAGATTGGTTGATTAGTCATCCTGACTTGAAGCGGGTTCAAAAGATCAACCGTATTGAGTTTTCACTATCATTTTTATGTATTAGCATAACGGGGGATTGAGCAAAAACGAGTGGATGGTTAGAAACACGAACATATGTAAAGGATTAGTAATGGAGATTATGTAAATTTTCCAAAAGGACATTTTTACATAATATACAAACAAAGAATACTAATTGGGGCTTTAAGTTGGTAGAAATGATCAGGCAGTACTCCCCATGACACGATTCCAATCCAGAGTATACTCCTATCCACCGATTTAATAAATAACTATTCGAAACGAAATAATCCTTTACTTTATTTTGAAAGCCCTCTTTTTCTCAGAAATAGAAAGAAGAATAGGAACGAAAAAAAAAAAAGAAAAGATATACTTTATTTATTCTTTGTTACTTTTATTCTTTATTCTTTGTTACTTTTATTCTTTCCCATATACATATTAATAGATATATAATTTGTGTCATAATTCATTAATTAATATAGAATTTTTTTTTTTTCGTACGTGAAACCAACGGGTTATTGATATTTTTACAAGAAGTATTTTATTGAACAGTTAAGTTATTACTGAACAAAGAAGAATTGAAATTATTATTGAAATTATTAAATTAAAGAAAGGATGAGATCAATTCAGAAGTACTTTTTTTATTTAATTTTGAATTAAAATAATTATAACAGACAGAATTCAATTGGTCTAATTTGGGACCGGCCGATAGTTATCCATCCTACAAACATATCAAGATTCAAAAAAGAATACTGACGCGGTCCCTATATTTATTTCTGGCCTTCAAGGAGCCGTATGAGGTGAAAATCTCATGTACGGTTCTGTAATAGCGATGGTAACAGTGATGGTATCACCGACTATAATTATCTAACAGTTCAAGTACAATTGATATTGTTGAGGCGCAATCAAAATATGGTTTTTGGGGATGGAATTTGTGGCGTCAGCCTATAGGGTTTATCATTTTTATTATTTCTTCCCTAGCAGAATGTGAGAGATTACCTTTTGATTTACCAGAAGCAGAAGAAGAGTTAGTAGCAGGTTATCAAACCGAATACTCAGGTATAAAATTTGGGTTATTTTATGTTGCTTCCTATCTAAACCTATTGGTTTCTTCATTATTTGTAACAGTTCTTTACTTGGGAGGTTGGAATATATCTATTCCGGACATATATGTTTCTGAGCTTTTTGAAATAAATAAAACATGTGGAGTTTTTGGAGCGATAATTGGTATCTTTATTACATTAGCTAAAACTTATTTGTTCTTGTTCATTCCTATCACAACAAGATGGACTTTACCGAGGCTAAGAATGGACCAACTATTGAATCTTGGATGGAAATTTCTTTTACCTATTTCTCTCGGTAATCTATTATTAACAACTTCTTTCCAACTCTTTTCACTGTAAAGTAACATTCTATATTCACAACGTGTCTCAAACAAGAGAAATAAACAAACATAAAACTATTCATATATATATTAACGATATGTTCTCTATGGTAACTGGGTTCATGAATTATGGTCAACAAACAGTACGAGCTGCAAGGTACATTGGTCAAAGTTTCATGATTACTTTATCCCACGCAAATCGTTTACCCGTAACTATTCAATATCCTTATGAAAAATCAATCACCGCGGAGCGTTTCCGCGGTCGAATCCATTTTGAATTTGATAAATGTATTGCTTGTGAAGTATGCGTTCGTGTATGTCCTATAGATCTACCCGTTGTTGATTGGAAATTGGAAACTGATATTCGCAAGAAACGGCTGCTTAATTACAGTATTGATTTCGGAGTCTGTATATTTTGTGGTAATTGCGTTGAGTATTGTCCAACGAATTGTTTATCAATGACTGAAGAATATGAACTTTCTACTTATGATCGTCACGAATTGAATTATAATCAAATTGCTTTGGGTCGTTTACCAATGTCAGTAATTGACGATTATACAATTCGAACAATTTTGAATTCGCCTCAAATAAATAAGTAAATCTCTTATTAACGAATAATTTATAATTACTTTACTAATAACTAATATAGAAGGAATTTAGGTTTCTTTCGTGTTGTTTGGTCAATAACTACAAATACCAACTATTGATTGGTTGGTAAGAAACGCGTCTTAATTTGGATTGAAAATCCATTAATTAATATATCCATAATTGTTTTAAAATATATCGTTTAGAATTAGAACGACTCTTTCAGATAAAGAATGAAATTAGTCCAATAATAGTACTCACATTTATTCATATCCCTTAGTATTTATTTACTTAGGATTAAATTAGGAATTGCTCAAAAATCATAAAAAAAAAATTTATGGTCGGGTCTCAATAAGGTCATGAAAAACATTTCTATTTATTTATCTCTTATTTTACATATAATGGATTTGCCCGGACCAATACATGATTTTCTTTTAGTCTTTCTGGGATCGGTTCTTATACTAGGAGGTATGGGGGTGGTATTATTTACCAACCCCATTTATTCTGCCTTTTCATTGGGACTGGTTCTTGTTTGTATATCCTTATTCTATATTCTATTAAACTCTTATTTTGTAGCTGCTGCACAACTCCTTATTTACGTGGGAGCTATAAATGTTTTAATCGTATTTGCTGTGATGTTCATGAATGGTTCAGAATATTACAAAGATTTGAATCTTTGGACCATTGGGGATGTGGTTACTTTGCCAGTTTGTACAAGTATTTTTGTTTTACTCATGATTATTATTACGGATACGTCATGGTACGGAATTATTTGGACTACAAGATCAAACCAGATTATAGAGCAAGATTTGATAAGTAATAGTCAACAAATTGGAATTCATTTATCAACAGATTTTTTTCTTCCATTTGAATTCGTTTCGATAATTCTTTTAGCCGCTTTGATAGGTGCAATTGCCGTGGCGCGACAGTAAAAAATTTATAGAATTAGCAATGCACGTTAAACTCTGTTCGGTTTTATTACATTCCATTTATTTCCCTTTAATTAAAGATTGTTTATGTCTAAAATAGAAATTATTCAATCTATTCTATTAACAATAGAAAATCTGCCTTTGTTCCGTACTTTTTTTTATTCTAGTCAATTGAATCTGTTGAATTGTTGTTCAGTTCATATTGAAATGAATCGAAATTGATAAGGAGTTGGTCAATGATGCTCGAACATGTACTTGTTTTGAGTGCCTACTTATTTTCTATCGGTATCTATGGATTGATCACGAGCCGGAATATGGTTAGAGCCCTTATGTGTCTTGAACTTATACTGAATGCGGTTAATATGAATTTCGTAACATTTTCTGATTTTTTTGATAGTCGCCAATTAAAAGGAAATATTTTCTCAATTTTTGTTATAGCTATTGCAGCCGCTGAAGCAGCTATTGGCCCGGCTATTGTTTCATCAATTTATCGTAACAGAAAATCAACTCGTATCAATCAATCGAATTTGTTGAATAAGTAGTATTAATCATATAAATTCTAATATTCATAAATTAGAATTACCATGACCATACATTCCGTAATAATACATGTTTTCAAAAATGTAAGAAATTAAAGTATCTTGGCTCTATCGCATGAGTCAATCCAGAAGTAGATTGATTAGAAAAATTATGATAAATTATTGATTCATCTGGTGTCTAAATATATGATTCATTTACAAGTTTACTAGATCGAAACTTTCTGACATTCAAAAATTTATAGATCCAAATGTCACATTCAGTAAAGATTTATGATACGTGTATAGGGTGTACTCAATGCGTGCGCGCCTGCCCAACGGATGTATTAGAAATGATACCTTGGGACGGGTGTAAAGCTAAGCAAATTGCTTCTGCTCCAAGAACAGAGGACTGTGTCGGTTGTAAGAGATGTGAATCCGCCTGTCCGACAGATTTCTTGAGTGTTCGAGTTTATTTATGGCATGAAACAACTCGAAGTATGGGTCTGGCTTATTAATACGTTCCAGAAAACCCTACTTGAATACATTTGATTTTTTTACCTTTACCGACAAAAACCCGCGCTCAAAAACTATTTATTTTGAGCACGGGTTTTTCTGGTCCAAGTTTATCTTGTTTTTACCATGAATAATTTTCCTTGGTTAACGCTAGTTGTAGTTTTGCCAATATTCGCGGGTTCCTTAATTTTCTTTCTCCCTCATAGAGGAAATAAGATAATTCGGTGGTATACTATAGGTATATGCATAATAGAACTCCTTCTAACAACCTATGCATTCGGTTATCGTTTCCAATTGGATGATCCATTAATGCAACTGACAGAGGATTATAAATGGATCGATTTTTTTGATTTTTACTGGAGATTGGGAATAGATGGAATTTCTATCGGACCCATTTTACTGACAGGATTTATCACAACTTTAGCTACTTTAGCGGCTCGGCCGATTACTCGAGATTCCCGACTATTCCATTTTCTGATGTTAGCAATGTATAGCGGTCAAATAGGACCATTTTCTTCTCGAGACCTTTTACTTTTTTTCATCATGTGGGAGTTAGAATTAATTCCAGTTTATCTACTTCTATCCATGTGGGGGGGAAAGAAACGTTTGTATTCAGCTACAAAATTTATTTTGTACACTGCAGGAAGTTCCGTTTTTTTATTAATGGGAGTTTTGGGTATTGGTTTATATGGTTCCAATGAACCAACATTAAATTTTGAAACATCAGCTAATCAATCGTATCCTGTAGCACTGGAAATAATATTCTATATTGGATTTCTTATTGCTTTTGCTGTCAAATCACCGATCATACCCTTACATACATGGTTACCAGACACCCATGGAGAGGCACATTACAGTACTTGTATGCTTTTAGCCGGAATCTTATTAAAAATGGGAGCATATGGATTGGTTCGGATCAATATGGAATTATTACCCCACGCCCATTCTATATTCTCTCCCTGGTTGATTATAGTAGGCACAATTCAAATAATCTATGCAGCTTCAACATCTCTCGGTCAGCGTAATTTAAAAAAAAGAATAGCCTACTCTTCTGTATCTCATATGGGTTTCATAATTATAGGAATTGGTTCTATAAGCGATACAGGACTCAACGGAGCCATTTTACAAATAATCTCTCACGGATTTATTGGCGCTGCGCTTTTTTTCTTGGCCGGAACGAGTTATGATAGAATACGTCTTGTTTATCTCGACGAAATGGGCGGAATGGCTATCGCAATTCCAAAAATATTCACGACTTTCAGTATCTTATCAATGGCTTCTCTTGCATTACCGGGCATGAGCGGTTTTGTTGCCGAATTGTTAGTTTTTTTTGGAATACTTACTAGTCAAAAATATCTTTTAATGACAAAAATATTAATTACTTTTGTAATGGCAATTGGAATGATATTAACTCCTATTTATTCATTATCTATGTTACGCCAGATGTTCTATGGATACAAGCTTTTTAATGCCCCAAACTCTTATTTTTTTGATTCTGGACCGCGAGAATTATTTGTTTCGATCTCTATCCTTTTACCTGTAATAGGTATTGGTGTTTATCCCGATTTCGTTTTATCATTATCAGTTGACAAGGTCGAAGCTATTATATCCAATTATTTTTTTCGATAGTTTTTGTGAGTAAACCAAAAAATGAAACTGAAATCCCATGATTTTAAAAATGGTTGATTGTACAATAAAAAAATGAGTCTTTTATATTCTTTTAAGTAAAATAAAAAAATTGGAATTCTATTATAACTAGATATCTTTTGAATTTGTGAGAACCATTTGAATCAAGTAATGGAAATGATTCAAATGGTTCTTGATTGTTTACATGAAGTTTTCGTATATATACCTGTATGCCGTCCTATGTTTATATTCGTCAAGTCTTTTATTCAATTAGATGTTAATGTAAATGAACCATAACTATGCAACCCTATTCCTAATAGATTAACCCCAAAATAGCATATCCAAATTATAAGAAAGCCCATTGAAGCCACAATTGCAGAATTTACACTTTCAAAATTTTTATTTGTTCTAATATGTAAATAAATAGCGAATATGGTCCAAGTAATAAATGCCCAAGTCTCCTTTGGATCCCAATTCCAATATGATCCCCATGCTTCATTAGCCCATACTGCTCCCGAAAGAATACCTACGGTTAAAAGGATAAACCCTAGACTAATAATACGATAACTCCAACGATCCAATTGTTGAATCAATTGATACCTGTAATAATTTTGAGACGAAATAAAAGAAGTGTTTCGTAAGACATTGTTTCTTTCGTTCACGTATTGAATCTCACTAAAGTAAACTGACTCATTTTCTAAATTATTGCTTTTACTAAAAATCCTTATGAATTTTCGAAATGTAATGACTAGAAGAGCTAGTGATAATAATGATCCACACAAAAGAGCTGCATAGCTCAATACCATCATACTTACGTGCATCATTAACCAATGGGATTGGAGAGCGGGTACTAATATCGCGGATTGATGCATTTCAGTTAAAAGACCCGAAGTAGCAAAACCTTGAGTAAAAATAGCACTTGGCGCGGTTATTGCGCTTAAATGGTTTTTATGTTTTTTAAAATACGGAATAATATGAATAATGGAAAAACTCCACGAAAGAAAAATTAATGATTCATATAAATCACTTAATGGTAAATGCCTCAAATACATCCAACGAGTAACTAATAATCCTGTTATGCAGAAAAAAGTAGCTATCATCCCCTTTTCTGACGAATCATCTAGTCCTACGATTTCATCGACTAATAAAATTATCAAATGAATTGTAATTACAATTGAAACGATCGAAAAGGATATATGAGTTAATATATGCTCTAAAGTTGAAAATATCATAAAAATTATTAAATTAATAAGGGCGTCCCTCAATTATAGGAATTGAAATCGGGAATTGAATTCATTATAGGACTTACTCTTTTAGAAGATGCCATGCCGCCACTCGGACTCGAACCGAGATGCTCTAGCACTGCTTCCTAAGAGCAGCGTGTCTACCGATTTCACCATAGCGGCTTATTCGAAATCATAATAACCTATTTTTATTCAATCGTCGCGCTTGAAGGAGTTAATTCAATCCAATATTTTTTTTTAGGAAACCATTCAAATTGATGAATAAAAACTTTTTTAAAAATTAGGGATTAAAACGTTTTCGTTAACGTTAATAATATTGATTTTTC